TTGCTGAATAGACAGATCGATCGAAAAAATCATGACTATACTTAACAATAGAACACTAGGAAAAGCCCATATACGACGGAGATTTTTTGTTGCCGTCGGAAAAAGAAGAAGCCCCACTCCTATTAACATAGGAACTGGAAGTGGAATCAAAGGTATGATCCACGCATATTGATATGTATGTTCCATAAAAAATAAAAAGTAATTAATTGTTTCCGATTCGCCAGATCTTGCCTTTTTCGAAAGGGAAAGGAGTCAATAAAAAAAATTAAAGATATGTACTAACTTAAAGAGAATTTTAGAATTTTCTATTCTTACTTATTTTGAGTCTTTCCTAAATACTTCAAATATTCAAATCAAAAAATTAGAATTGGTCAAATAAATTACTAGTAAAAAGTGAATACTTAGTTCTTAATTAAGATATTTATGAAGATAGAAAAACTTACAATTTTTAGTATTATTACAAAAATTTCTCTCCCATAGAGCAAGGATGAAGAATTATACCAAAAAAAGGTCTTTGATTCTGATATTAATCATAGGATCAACTAAGATCAACAACTTGGCCTAATGAGATAAGAACTCGCCATTGTAGTTAGTTTATTCAAAATTATTAACTAGTATTATGTCACGTATCTTTTAACAGATTAATTACCAGTCCCATTCAAATTTGAAAAGTGAAATTAGAAATACCCCTTCCTCGGGCTTGACCAATTAATAGAAAAAAAAAGATGAAAGTTTTTTCAGTAGGGAAAAGTTGGTTTCTTAAACTTTTTGATGTATTTTATTACATGTAAATGAAATATCGAACGCAGAAAATAGACAGAAACAGAAATGGAGGTTGGATTTTATAAACTTCAACCAATTTCGTTTCTATGATATAGCGGATTCTACAGATATAGATTTCAGTGAGAAAGAATGAGAAATAAAGATACCAATCAGTACAAATTTTTCTTTCTTCCAGATATTGTAGGGAATAGAAAAAACAATTTTTTTAAATCACATAATAATCATACATATATCATATTCTTTTTTTTTTTTAGTAATATTTTATACGATTTTCACATATCTATATTTATTTTTTATGAAGAGAATATTATCTAGAGAATAAATAGATAGATAATGAATAGTACAGAACAATTCGTTTTGAACAATAGATGTCTTTCACATCCAACTATAACAATGAGCGATCTCGTAATTTTAAAATGGCAGTTCCAAAAAAACGTACTTCTATATCAAAAAAGCGTATTCGAAAAAATATGTGGAAAAAGAAGGGATATTGGGCAGCACTAAAAGCCTTTTCATTAGCGAAATCCCTTTCTACCGGAAATTCAAAAAGTTTTTTTGTGCGACAAACAAATAAATAATCAAACGTTGGAATAATCTGAATCAACTTGACTCGAAAAATTGGCTAATTTTATTTATAATATAATTAATAATTTCCATTACTTACTGTATTGGACTAATCAATATGAAATAGAATTCGTCTTGCTTTTCTGATATATATAATAATAATTTGTCTCTTTACCGAATTCTAAAAATAATACCTTTGTGTTTGAAAAAACGAATAAAGATAAGATATGGGGTTTTCCCTTTCTTTTTAGTATATTTTATCATTTTCGGGGTGGGGATTCTTATTTTCCCCATCGACCCGCTTGTCACAATCACAATAATAAAAAATAAAAACGTTTTCTTTCTTTCTATATTTTGAAAAGGGCAAATATAAGATCTTTATTCAAAATGAAAGGGTCATTGAAACTAATAAATTAAGTTTCAAATTTTGTTTGTAACTTTCCGAATCACTATAGATCCTATTTTGTGTTCATTGATAAAATGCATTTTTTTGTTTCAGATTTATGAAATCAAATAAATGAGAAATGAATCATTAAAAAATGAAAATGAGAAAAGACATTTTATTTTGAGTTCTATCCTTGGATTGAGGGCAGAACTATCTAGTTACAACAGTTCAATTAATTCTAAGAGAGCATAAACTACGCGAAAGCCCTAAGTTAAATAAAACTGACACCCTACATGAAAATACTGAACCTTCAAATCCCGATTTGAACGAATTTTTATTCATCATTTAAAATCTTTCTTAAAAAATATTGCATTGACTTGACCCCTTTAATCTCGACGATTGAATATGAATAGGCTATTATGAGTTCGAGCAAGCCGCTATGGTGAAATCGGTAGACACGCTGCTCTTAGGAAGCAGTGCTAGAGCATCTCGGTTCGAGTCCGAGTGGCGGCATGCCATCTTCTAAAAAAGATACAATAGATCCTATAATGAACTCAATTCCGGATTTCCCTTCCGTAATTGAGGGATTCCTCTTTTTTTTTAAGATTTTTTATGATATTTTCAACTTTAGAGCATATATTAACGCATATCTCCTTTTCGATCGTTTCAATCGTAATTACAATTCATTTGATAACCTTATTAGTCGATGAAATCGTAAGACTATATGATTCGTCAGAAAAGGGCATGATAGCTACCTTTTTCTGTATA